ATGCACTTACTATTGCTAGCACTAGTACATCTGAGAATTCTTAATTGATTAGTTAAAATAGCCCCGGACTGGGGAACAAAGGAGTACCCCCGAACCTACACCGAAGTATTGACGGCGATTCTCAAATAACGTAGAACAGAATGGGATACGATGAGATACAATGCAATAGAAACAAAGACAGGGGGTAAACGGATTACCTACTCTTACTTAAAGGTCAAAGCGAACCCTTTCATTCTGAATTCTTTAATTCGGAATGAATCAAATCTCCCCAAGTAGGATTCGAACCTACGACCAATCGGTTAACAGCCGACCGCTCTACCACTGAGCTACTGAGGAACAACGGGAAATTCTATCTCATAGAGTTCCATTCCTGTTCTCAACCCATGACCAATATGAGCTCGAAGTTTCTTTCGTAACTCGCAGAACTTCTTCGTAGTGGCTCCGTTCCATGCCTCATTTCATAGGAAACTTCAAAGTGGCTCTATTTCATTATATTCCATCCATATACTAATTCCATTCATTGAATATCCCCATCTTTGGTGTCATTGAGATAAGGGATGTCGTTTCTAGTCTATATCTTTCAATTTCTATATATAGAAATAAAAAGTTTCAAAATCATAATTATTATAAATCCGTATATAATAATCCAGAAATTGCAATAATAATCAAGAAATTGCAATAGAAAAAAAATAAAAAAAAAAAGAGAGGTTTGCAATGATTTTTCAATCTTTTCTACTAGATAATCTAGTATCTTTATGCCTGAAAATAATGAATTCGGTCGTTGTAGTCGGACTGTATTATGGATTTCTGACCACATTCTCCATAGGGCCCTCTTATGTCTTCCTTCTTCGAACTCGGGTTATGGAAGAAGGGACCGAGAAGAAAGTATCAGCAACGACTGGGTTTATTACGGGACAGCTCGTGACGTTCATATCGATCTATTATGCGCCTTTGCATCTAGCATTGGGTAGACCTTATACAATAACTGTCATAACTCTAGCGTATCTTTTATTTAATTTCTTCGACAAAAATGACAAAAACTTTTTGAATTATCGATACAAGAATCCAAATTCAATACGTAATTTTAGTATTTACAGAGTCTTTTTTAACAATCTTCTTTTTCAGTTATTAAACCCCTTTTTTTTTCCAATTCCAAGTTCAATCTTAATAAGATTATTGAACATTTATATCTTTCGATCCAACAATAAATTGTTATTCTTAACAAGTAGTTTTGTTGGTTGGTTAATTGGTCACATCTTTTTGATGAAATGGATTGGATTGATATTAGTCTGGATACGGCAAAATAAATCGATTAAATCTAATGTACCTATTCGATCTAATAAGCGCATTATGTCAGAATTGCGATATTATATGTCTCGAATATTTGTTCTTTTCTCATTTATTACCTGTTTATACTATTTAGGCAGAATACCGCTTCCTTATTTTTTTACTCAGGAAATGTTAGAAATTCAAGAAGATAGTGAATTTGCAAAAATCGATGTTGAAAGAAATTCGGAAACGTCAGGAACTAAACAAGAACAAAAAAGATCCATCGAAGACGAAGACGAAGAAGATCTTTCTATTTATCTTTTTTCGAAAAAAGATAAGAATTTGGACAAAATCGAGGAAGAGAACGATCCCTTCGTATTTCAAAAACCTCTTGTAACTATTCTTTTCGATTATCAACGATGGATTCGTCCATTGCGATATATAAAAAATGATCGATTTGAAAATGTCGTAAGAAATGAAAATTCACAATTTTTTTTTCATATATGTCAAAGTGATGGAAAAGAAAGAATATCTTTCACGTATCCACCCAGTTTATCGACTTTTCTTAAAATCATGGAAAAAAAAATTGATCTCTTCACAAGAGATAAAATCTCCTATAATGAGTTGTCTAATTATTGGAGCTCCACTAATAAAGAAAAAAGAAAGAAACTAAGCAATGAATTTTTTAAAAGGGCAAAAGTTCTAGATAAGGAATTTCTCCCTCTGGATGTATTCGAAAACCGAATTCGATTGTGTAATGATGAGACGAAAACAAAATACTTAACTAAAATATATGATCCTTTCTTGAATGGACGCTTTCGTGGACAAATCCAAAAATCCTTTTCACCATCAATTAAAAATGAAACTTACACAACAAATTACATTTTGATAAATAAGATTCATGGTATCCTTCTTTCTATTAATAGTAATTATCCAGAATTTGAACAGAAAATAGATCCATTTGATAGAAAATCATTATTAACTGAAATTGGTTTTTTTTTTAACTTAATCAGTCAATTTTCGGAAAAATCAGTATCAAGTTTGAATTTTGACGGACTTTATTTATTTCCAGAACATGAACAAGTAAAAATGTATTCCGAAGAAAAAAAAAGAAAAAAAAAATTCTTATTCGACGCAATTAGAACTGATCTGAACGATCAAACAAATTTAAATAGAAAAAAATGTATTGGAATAAACGAAATCAGTAAAAAAGTTCCTCGATGGCCATACAAATTAATCGACGAATTGGAGCAAATGATGGAAAGAACACCAAAGGAGGCTCAGATTCGTTCCAGACAAGCCGAACGTAGAGTTTTTTTTAGTACACTTACTACAAAGTCACACTATAACAATGATAGTCATACTAGCAATTTTGATAATTCTGACAAAAAAAAAGAATTGGCTTTAGTCCATTATTTCCGCGAACCTGATTATTCCCGAGATATAATCAGAGGATCTATACGCGCTCAAAGGCGTAAAACAGTGACTTGGAAATTCTTTCCAAGAACTGGCCATTCCCCCCTTTTTTTGGACAGGATGGAAAAATCCTCGTTCTTTTCTTTTGATATTTTCAAATCAATGAAAATCTTTTTTATGTCTAAAAATGGGATGCAAAAAGAGACAGAATTTGAAATTTCTGATTATACAGAGGAAGAGAGAAAAGCAAAAGAGAGAGAAGAAGAAGAAAGAAAAGAAAAAGAGAGAGAGCTAGAAGCAAAAGAGAGAGAAGAAGAGCAGAAAAAAGACGACGAAGAAAAAAAAATGAGAGCAATAATAGAAACCTGGGATGGCATTTGTTATGGATATGGTCAAATAGTTAGAAGTTTATTTTTAATAACCCAATCGATTCTTAGAAAATATATTATATTACCTTCATTGATAATAACTAAAAATATCCTTCGTATACTTTTATTTCAAATTCCCGAATGGTCAGAAGATTTTAGGGATTGGAAAAGAGAATTGCATATTAGATGCACCTTTCATGGCGTTCCAGTATCCGAAAATGATTTGCCAAGAGAATGGGCAAATGAGGGTATTCAGATAATGATCTTATTTCCTTTTCGTCTGAAACCTTGGCACAGATATAAGGTACGATCCACTGAAAAAAAAAAAAGATACACTGAAAAAAAAAACGTGAAAAGTAGTAGCTTTTGCTTTTTAACAGCTTGTGGAATACCAATCCAATCGCCCTTTTCTGATGAAATCCCGAATCCATTTTCACCATTTTTTGATTTTTTTGATCCCATTTTAAAAAAAATCAAAAAAATAATGAAAAAAAAATTGAAAAAGAGTTTTTTTCTAGTTCTAAAAGTTTTCAATAAAAGAAAAAAAGGGTCTCTAACCATCTCAAAAGAAAGAAGAAAATGGACCATCAAAAGTATTCTTAAAAGCATTCTATTTAGATTCAAAAAAATAGATGAAATGAGTGAAAGCAAAAAAGATTCAACAATCAGTAAGAATAATCCAATGATTTACGAATCACCCGTTCTAATTCAATCTATTAGTTGGACAAATTATTGTTCATTGACAGAAAAAAAGATAAAAGATCTTAATGTTAAAACAAAGACAATCATAAAAGAAATAGAACAAATGACAAAAGAAAAAAAGTGGGGGGTTCTAACTTCAGAGAAAAATTTGAATTCGAACAAAACAACTTATGATGCTAAAAGATTAGAATTACAAAAAAATATTTTGCAAATATTACAAAGAAGAAATGTTCGATTAACCCGTAAATCGTATTCTTTTTTTCAATTTTTCATGGAACGGGTATACATAGATATCTTTCTATCTATCATTAGTATTCCTAGGACCAATGTACAACTTTTTCTTGAATCAACAAAAAAAATGATAAATAAATCCATTTACAATAAAAAAAGAAATGCAGAAAGAATTGATAAAACAAATCAAAGTATAATTCCATTTATGTCGATTATACACAAATCTCGCAAGATTAGGAATACGAATTCACAGAATTCTTATGACGTATCTTCTTTGTCACAAGCATATGTATTTTTTAAATTATCGCAAATCCAAGTTACTAACTTAAATAAGTATAAGTTAAGATCTATTTTTGAATCTCATGGAAGATCTTTTTTTCTTAAGAATGAAATAAAGAATGATTTTTTTAGAATACAAGGAATATTTCATTCCAAATTAAGACATAAGAACCTTCCCGATTCTGTAATGAATCAATGGACAAATTGGTTAAAGGTTCATTATCAATATGATTTACCTCAGAGCAGATGGTCTAGATTAGTACCACAAAACTGGAGAAATAGAATCAATGAACATCGTGTGGCTCAAAATAAAGATTTAACCGAATATGATTCATATGAAAAAACCCGATTAATTCTTTACAAAAAAGAACCAGTAGACTTATTAAAATTAAAAAAAAAATTAAAAAAAATGAAAAAACAAAATAGATATGATCTTTTCTCATATAAATTTATTAATTATGCAGATAAGAAAGAATCATATATTTATGGATCACCATTCCAAGCAAACAAAAAGCAAGCGATTTCTTATAATTACAACACACGTAAAAAAGAATTTTTTGATATAACGGGCGATATCTCTATCAAAAATTATATAGCAGAAGATGCTATTATAGATATGGAAAAAAATCTGGATAGAAAGTATTTTGATTGGATGGTAATGAATGTAGAAATACAAAATGATTCCATATCACAAAATCATTCCATATCGAATTCGCATTTTTTGTTCCTTTTGAAATTTGAGAGATTATATGATGCATATAAGAAGAATCCGTGGATCATACCAATCAAATTCCTTTTTTTCCAGTTTTATGGAAATCAAAATGTTAGTGAAACTAAAAACATTACTGGAAAGAAAAAAAAAAAATCTCTTGAATTCGAGTTAGAGACTCGAAATCGAGCAAAAGCAGAATACGCGAGTCGAGTAGATCTTAAATCATCTCTCTCAAACCAAGAAAAAGATATTGAAAAATATTATGAAAGATTAGACAACAAAAAGGGTGCTAAGAGTATAAATAAAAATAAATACAGTCAAAATCTAAATGTAGAACGGGATTTCTTACTAAGAAAGTATTTGAGTTTTCATTTAAACTTTATTACTTCCTTAGATGAAATAATGATGAATAATATCCAAGTATATTGTCTCCTGATTGGATTGAAAAAGAAAAAAAAAATTCTTATAGACTCTATTCAAAGGGGAGAACTAAATCTAGAGAATATGGTGATGTTTTATAATCAGAAGGATTTCACTCTTAATAACGAATTGCTGGAAAAAGCAATATTTTTTATGGAACCAGTTCGCCTGTCTAGAAAAAACAATGAACAATTTTTTATGTATCAAACCATAAGCCTTTCGTTGATTCATAAGAGTAAGCCTCAAATGTTTCAAAGAAACCCAGAAAAAAGTCGTAAAGAAATAAATCATTATGATTTGCTTGTTCCTGAAAATATTTTGTCCACTAGACGTCGTAGAGAATTGAGAATTCTAATTTGTTTCAATCCTAGGAATAGAAATAGTGTGCATAAAAACAAAATATTTTACAATGAGAATAAATTAAATTATAATGAGAATAAAATAAATAAGTGCTGTCAAGTTTTGGCTAAAAATAAAGATCTTGATAGAGAAAAAAAAAAACTAATGAATTTAAAATTCTTTCTTTGGCCAAATTATCGATTAGAAGATTTAGCTTGTATAAATCGCTATTGGTTTGATACTCATAATGGAAGCCGTTTCAGTATAGTAAGGATACATATGTATCCACCATTGAAAATTCGATAATCTACATTTTTCTTCTATTTATCGTAACATATCTCGTAACATATCTGGTATGCGAAGACAAATATATATATATTATATATATATAATATATATATATATATAATATATATATAATATATATGCGTATATATATAAAATATATGCGCACACGCATTGTGGCATTGATATTAATTCAATGATGTATCCATTAGATCGAAAAATGAATCAACAAAATCGTCTTATTTTTTTTTGAAGTATACAATAGAATTTTTTATTTTGTGAATCCATAAATATAGTTTTTATATCTATTTGAATTGGATTGCTTAATAATAATAGTTAATTTTAGAATTTATTTTCTTTGAAAAAAAAGAAATTAAGAATTCTAAATTTAGAATTCTTAAGTAAATTAAGATTCTTTTATATACAAAATTAGTGTCATTACTATTACTGATCAATAAAAATATCTATCAAAAAGGAGGGGGAGAGGAAAGGTTTCATTTCATTTTTTTATGATAAAAAATTCATTTATACCTGTTATTTCACAAAAAAAAGAAGAAGAAAACACCGGATCAGTTGAATTTCAAGTATTCAATTTCACTAATAAGATACGAAAACTTACTTCACATTTTGAATTACACCCAAAAGACTATTTATCTCAAAGAGGTTTACGTAAAATTCTGGGAAAACGGAAACGACTACTGTCTTATTTGTCAAAGAAAAATAGAATACGTTATAAAAAATTAATAAATCAGTTGGATATTCGGGAGTCACAAATTCGTTAATTTCAAGAGTCTTTTTCAATTATTCGATTTATTAGATCTTGAATTTTGATGAACTTTTTTTAACGATTCATGGAAGAATGAATCGAGGAAAAACCTATGAATGTCCCAGCTACAAGAAAAGACCTCATGATAGTCAATATGGGGCCTCACCACCCATCAATGCATGGTGTTCTTCGACTTATTGTTACTCTGGATGGTGAAGATGTTATTGATTGTGAACCAATATTGGGTTATTTACACAGAGGGATGGAAAAAATTGCGGAAAATCGAACAATTATACAATATCTGCCTTATGTAACACGTTGGGATTATTTAGCTACTATGTTCACAGAAGCAATAACCGTAAATGGACCGGAACAATTGGGAAATATTCAAGTACCTAAAAGAGCCAGCTATATCCGAGTAATTATGTTGGAGTTAAGTCGTATAGCTTCTCATCTACTATGGCTGGGACCTTTTATGGCAGATATTGGTGCACAAACCCCTTTCTTCTATATTTTTAGAGAAAGAGAATTAATATATGATCTATTTGAAGCTGCGACAGGTATGAGAATGATGCATAATTTTTTTCGTATCGGGGGAGTAGCGGCTGATCTACCTCATGGTTGGATAGATAAATGTTTTGATTTCTGCAATTATTTTTTAACAAGGGTTGTTGAATATCAAAAACTTATTACGCGAAATCCAATTTTTTTAGAACGTGTTGAGGGAGTAGGTGTTGTTGGTAGAGAGGAAGTAATAAATTGGGGTTTATCAGGACCGATGCTTCGGGCTTCCGGAATACAATGGGATCTACGTAAAGTTGATAATTATGAGTGTTACGAGGAATTTGATTGGGAAGTTCAATGGCAAAAAGAAGGAGATTCATTAGCTCGTTATTTAGTTCGAATTGGTGAAATGATGGAATCCATAAAAATTATTCAACAGGCTTTGGAAGGAATTCCCGGCGGGCCATATGAAAATTTAGAAATCCGCTGCTTTGATAGAGAAAAGGAGCCAGAATGGAATGATTTTGAATATCGATTCATTGGTAAAAAACCGTCTCCGACTTTTGAATTGCCGAAACAAGAACTTTATGTAAGAGTTGAGGCCCCCAAGGGAGAATTAGGAATTTTTCTAATAGGGGATCAGAATGGTTTTCCTTGGAGATGGAAAATTCGTCCACCGGGTTTTATCAATTTGCAAATTCTCCCTCAATTAGTTAAAAGAATGAAATTGGCTGATATTATGACAATACTAGGTAGCATAGATATCATTATGGGAGAAATTGATCGTTGAAATGATAATTGATACAACGGAAGTCCAAGATATCAATTCTTTTTCCGGATTGGAATCTTTAAAAGAGGTCTATGGAATTCTATGGGTACTTGTACCTATTTTGATTCTTGTATTGGGAATCACAATAAGTGTACTAGCAATTGTATGGTTAGAAAGAGAAATATCTGCAGGGATACAACAGCGTATTGGACCTGAATACGCCGGTCCTTTTGGAGTTCTTCAAGCTCTAGCAGACGGAACAAAACTACTTTTCAAAGAGAATCTTATTCCATCTAGGGGAGATATTCGTTTATTTAGTATCGGACCATCCATATCAGTCATATCAATTCTAATAAGCTATTCAGTAATTCCTTTTGGCTATAACTTTGTTTTATCTGATTTCAATATCGGTGTTTTTTTATGGATTGCTATTTCGAGTATTGCTCCCATTGGACTTCTTATGTCAGGATATGGATCAAATAATAAATATTCCTTTTTGGGTGGTCTACGAGCTGCTGCTCAATCGATTAGTTATGAAATACCATTAACTCTATGTGTCTTATCAATATCTCTACGTGCGATTCGTTGAAACAGAAAAAGCTATTCGATGCTATTGCTATGCTCCTTTCTTTATAGTACTTTATAGGAAAGGAGTCGAATAAATTGAATAGATACCTTCATTATCTTTATTTTCTTTTTCACAATTCGGATTGAAGAACTAAATCAGATAGTTATATGAGTGAAATAAAACAGCTTTTTTTGAATATAATTTAAGAATACTATATTACTTATAGTTAATAGATAGTATGATGATTTGATAAAGGCAGTAAAAATATTGAGTCTCATTTTCTATGTATAAGAATTAAGTGAAATAAAATTATAAACAGAAGAGGCCGTTTAACCCAAGATTGGATAATTAGTCATCCTGTTTTGAAGCGGGTTCAAAAGACCAACCTTATTGAGTTTTAGTTACCATTTGTATGAATTATCATAGATGTATTAACATAAATAAGGGGGTTAATAAAAATGAGTGGATGGTTAGAAACACCAAGATACACAAAGGATTAGTAACGCATATTTTGTAAATTATCAAAAAGATAATTTACGCATAATAAAAAAAGAATACTAATTGGGGCTTTAAGTTGGTAGAAAAAATCAAGCAGTACTCCCCACAACTCCGATCCAGAGTATGCTTCCATCCACTGATTAAAAAAATTACTATCAGGAACGAAAAAATCCTTTAATATTTTTTAAGTCCCTTTTTCATAGTACAAAAAAGAAGAATAGGAACGAAAAAAACACAAGAAATCAAAAACGAAAAGGAGATCGCTTTTTCGTTTTTGATTTCTGATATCCATATTCATGGAGATAGAATTCATGTCATAATTAAGAAACTAATGTGTAATTCTTTTTCGTAATTGAAAACGATGAGGGTTATTGAAAATTCTAAAAGAGTATTTTATTGAAGAATTCAGTTATTACTCAACAAATTCAAATTTTGATTTTTTAAGGGATGAGATCAATTCAGAAGTACCTTTTGTATCTTTTATTAAAATGGATTTCTCTTTCTTACCTATTTAATTAATTATTTATTAGAACAGAACAGACAGAATTGAATTGGTCTAATTCAGAACCGTCCGATAGATTTGAATCTTATCTATCTTAGGGATATATCAAGAGATAAATAATCGGCCCGGTCCTTAGATTTATTTAAGGCTTTCCAGGAGCCGTATGAGGTGAAAATCTCATGTACGGTTCTGTAATAGAGATGGGAACAGTAATGTTATCACCGACTAGGATTATCTAACAGTTTAAGTACAGTTGATATAGTTGATGCGCAATCGAAATATGGTTTTTGGGGATGGAATTTGTGGCGTCAACCTATGGGTTTCATCGTTTTTCTAATTTCTTCGCTAGCGGAATGTGAAAGATTACCTTTTGATTTACCAGAAGCGGAAGAAGAATTAGTAGCGGGTTATCAAACAGAATATTCGGGTATCAAATTTGGTTTATTTTACGTTGCTTCCTATTTAAACCTATTAATTTCTTCATTATTTGTAACAGTTCTTTACTTGGGCGGTTCGAATATCTCTATTCCGTACATATTCGTTTCTGAGTTTTTTGAAATAAATAAAACATATGGAGTTTTTGGAACTACAATTGGTCTCTTTATTACATTAGCTAAAACTTATTTGTTCTTATTCATTTCTATCATAACAAGATGGGCTTTGCCTAGGCTAAGAATGGATCAATTATTAAATCTTGGATGGAAATTTCTTTTACCTATTTCTCTCGGTAATCTATTATTAACAACTTCGTCTCAACTGTTTTCACTGTAAAGATTGATCTTCTATATTCATAACTTGTCTCAAATAAGAGAAAGAAATAAAACAAAAATATTCATAGATATTTACGATATGTTCCTTATGGTAACTGGGTTCATGAATTATGGTCAACAAACAGTCCGAGCTGCAAGGTACATTGGTCAAAGTTTCATGATTATCTTATCTCACGCAAATCGTTTACCTGTAACTATTCAATATCCTTATGAAAAATTAATCACATCGGAACGTTTCCGCGGTCGAATCCATTTTGAATTTGATAAATGCATTGCTTGTGAAGTATGTGTTCGTGTATGTCCTATAGATTTACCCGTTGTTGATTGGAAACTGGAAACTGATATTCGAAAGAAACGATTGCTTAATTACAGTATTGATTTCGGAATCTGTATTTTTTGTGGTAACTGTATTGAGTATTGTCCAACAAATTGTTTATCAATGACTGAAGAATATGAACTTTCGACTTATGATCGTCACGAATTGAATTATAATCAAATTGCTTTGGGCCGTTTACCAATGTCAGTAATTGATGATTATACAATTCGAACAATTCAAATAAAAAAATAAAATTATTTATAATTAAATACAATTCTTATAAAAAATACAAAAATCATATAAATCAAATCATATTCTATATAAATAATATATATATAATAGAATAATATAAATTAAATTTGGATAATATTATTAAAAAAAAATTTTTAAAAATATTCTAAAAAAATTTAAAAATATTATATTATAAAAAAAATGAATAAATAGAAATATTCTATATTATAGAAATTATAGAAATATATTCTTAATTAGATAAATATATTATATAAATATTAAATAGTTATATATACTTTTGTTTTAGTATAGTTTCAAACTACTCTTTCGTATAAAGACTGGAATGACTTTGATCATATAACTGTACCTATATCAATTCAAACTCCTTAGGATTTTTTTTCAATGCGAAGAGAAATTTAAGTATATAAAAATTTTTTCCTGGTCATATCAATAAGGTCATGAAATTTCGATTTCTTTGTCTTTTTTTTTACATATAATGGATTTACCTGAAACGCTACATGATTTTCTTTTAGTCTTTCTGGGATCGGGTCTTGTATTAGGAAGTCTAGGAGTAGTATTACTTACCAACCCAATTTTTTCTGCTTTTTCGTTGGGACTGGTTCTTGTTTGTATATCTTTATTGTATATTTTATCAAACTCCCATTTTGTAGCTGCATCACAGCTACTTATTTACGTGGGAGCTATAAACGTTTTAATCATATTTGCTGTGATGTTCATGAATAGTTCAGAATATTATCAAGATTTTCATCTTTGGACCGTTGGGGATGGAATTACTTTGATAGTTTGTACAAGTATTTTTGTTTCACTAATAACTACTATTCCAGATACATCATGGTACGGAATTATTTGGACTACAAGACCAAATCATATTATTGAGCAAGATTTGATAAGTACTAGTCAACAAATTGGAATTCATTTATCAACAGATTTTTTTCTTCCATTTGAACTCATTTCAATAATTCTTTTAGTTGCTTTGATAGGTGCAATTGTCGTAGCTCGCCAGTAAGAAATCTTTAGAGAACTAGCAATATAAATCTAGATTCCATTTTCTTCAATTTTATCACATTTATTTCTGTCGAATTCTATGTGAAGTGAAAGAGTTTTTATGTATAAACTCCTTTTTTATTGCCGATATATTCTTGTTCCAGACTTGTTATATTATTTAGTCACTCGAATCTGTTGAATTGTTGTTCATATTGAAATGAATCAAAATTGATAAGGAGTTGGTCAATGATGCTCGAACATGTACTTGTTTTGAGTGCCTATTTATTTTCTATTGGTATCTATGGATTGATCACGAGCCGAAATATGGTTAGAGCCCTTATGTGTCTTGAACTTATACTGAATGCAGTTAATATAAATCTCGTAACTTTTTCTGATTTTTTTGATAATCGCCAATTAAAAGGAAATATTTTTTCAATTTTTGTTATAGCTATTGCAGCCGCTGAAGCAGCTATCGGACTGGCTATTGTTTCCTCAATTTCTCGTAACAGAAAATCAACCCGTATCAATCAATCGAATTTGTTGAATAAATAGTATTAATCATAATTAATCATAAAAAGTAGAATTGAGAATAGTGTAATATTTCTCAATTCAAATTAGCATGTATGCTACACAACTTATGATTATGTTTGCGTTTGCGAAATCATAATAAATCAAAGTATCCTGGTCCTCTTCTCTTCCTTCTTATAAATTTATCTAGACGTCTATTTTGATTAGCAAAATTCTGACAAATCATTGATTCATCTGGTGTATAAATATATGATTCATTTACGAGTTTACTAGATCGATAATTTTCATTTTTGATGTTCAAAAATTACTATAGATACAATGTCACATTCAGTAAAGATTTATGATACATGTATAGGATGTACTCAATGTGTTCGAGCCTGTCCCACAGATGTATTAGAAATGATACCTTGGGACGGATGTAAAGCTAAGCAAATAGCTTCTGCCCCAAGAACAGAGGACTGTGTTGGTTGTAAGAGGTGTGAGTCCGCCTGTCCGACGGATTTCTTAAGTGTTCGAGTTTATTTATGGCATGAAACAACTCGAAGTATGGGTCTAGCTTATTGATACGTTTCAAAAAACACCACACGAATACGTTTTTTACTGGCAAAAACCCGTGCTCAAAATAAAATCTTTTCTATTTTATTTTGAGCACGGGTTTTTCTGGCCCAAGTGTATCTTATTTTTATCACGAATTCTTTTCCTTGGTTAACAATAGTTGTAGTTTTGCCAATAGCCGGGGGTTCCTTAATTTTCTTATTTCCTCATAGGGGAAATAAGGTAATTAGGTGGTATAGCATTTGTATATGCTTAATAGATCTCCTTCTAACAACCTATGCATTTTGTTATCATTTCCAATTGGATGATCCACTAATCCAACTGACGGAGAATTATAAATGGATCAATTTTTTTGATTTTTACTGGAGATTCGGAATAGATGGACTCTCTATAGGACCTATTTTACTGACGGGATTTATCACCACTTTAGCCACTTTAGCGGCTCAGCCGGTTACTCGAGAATACCAATTATTCCATTTCCTGATGTTAGCAATGTATAGCGGTCAAATAGGACCATTTTCTTCTCGAGACATTTTACTTTTTTTCATCATGTGGGAATTGGAATTAATTCCCGTTTATCTACTTTTATCCATGTGGGGGGGAAAGAAACGTTTGTATTCAGCTACAAAGTTTATTTTGTACACTGCGGGAAGTTCTGTTTTTTTATTAATGGGAATTCTGGGTATCGGTTTATATGGTTCTAATGAACCAACATTAAATTTTGAAACATTAACTAATCAATCGTATCCCGTGGCGCTGGAAATAATATTCTATATGGGATTTCTTATTGCTTTTGCTGTCAAATCGCCGATTATACCCTTACATACATGGTTACCAGATACCCACGGAGAGGCACATTACAGCACTTGTATGCTTTTAGCCGGAATCTTATTAAAAATGGGAGCGTATGGGTTGGTTCGAATTAATATGGAAATTTTTTCCCACGCTCATTCTATATTTTGCCCCTGGTTAATGATATTAGGTTCTATTCAAATAATCTATGCCGCTTCAACATCTCTTGGTCAACGTAATTTAAAAAAAAGAATAGCTTATTCCTCGGTATCTCATATGGGTTTCCTAATTCTAGGAATTGGTTCTATAAGCGATACTGGGCTCAACGGGGCCATCTTACAAATAATATCTCATGGATTTATTGGCGCTGCGCTTTTTTTCTTGGCAGGAACTAGTTATGATAGACTACGTCTTCTTTATCTTGACGAAATGGGCGGAATGGCTATCCCAATGCCAAAAATATTCACGATTTTTACTATCTTATCGATGGCTTCTCTTGCATTGCCAGGCATGAGCGGTTTTGTTGCAGAATTGATAGTTTTTTTTGGAATAATTACTAGTCAAAAATATCTTTTAATGATTAAAATACTAATCACTTTTGTAACAGCAATTGGAATGATATTAACTCCTATTTATTTATTATCTCTCTTACGGCAGATGTTCTATGGATACAAGTTTTTTAATACACCAAACTCTTATTTTTTTGATTCTGGGCCGAGAGAATTATTTATTTCGATTTCTATCCTTATACCCGTAATAGGTATTGGTATTTATCCGGATTTCATTTTCTCATTCTCGGTTGACAAGGTTGAAGCTATTTTATCTAATTTTTGATAGATAGTTTTCGTAAATGAATAAAACCAATAAATCAAAAAGAGAAAGAAACCTTTTGTACAATGAAAAAAAGATTTTTCCGTTAGATTCACTTAAAAAAAAGAATTTGAATTGTAATCGAATATGTTTGTTGTTTGTGAGAACCCCTTGAATCATTACATTACTTGATTTAAAGGGTTCTCGACGATTTATGGGAAGTTTATATATGCTTTCTATATTTTTATTTTTCAGGTTCTTTACTCATTTTAATTCAATTAGATGTAAATGAACCATAACTATGTAGTCCTATTCCTAATAGATTGATCCCCAAATAACATATCCAAATTATAAGAAATCCTATAGAGGCCACTATGGAAGAATTTACACCTTCCAATTTTTTATTTTTTCTAGTATGTAAATAAATCGCGAATATGGTCCAAGTAATAAAGGCCCAAGTTTCCTTTGGATCCCAATTCCAATATGATCCCCATGCCTCGTTAGCCCATACTGCTCCTGAAAGAATACCTATCGTTAAAAAGAGAAAACCTAGACTAATAATACGATAACCCCAACGATCCAATTGTTGAATAAATTGAGACCTGTAATAATTTCTAGAAGAAGAAAAAGAAGTTTTTCGTAAAACATTGTTTCTTTCATTCATATTCATGTATTTTATTTCAGCAAAATCAAAAGATTTATTTAAAGAATCCAAATTCTTGCTTTTACCAAGAATTTGGATGACTTCTTGAAACGTAATGACTAAAATAGCTACTGATAATAATGATCCACATAAAAGAGCTGCATAGCCCAATATCATCATACTTACGTGCATCATTAGCCAATGGGATTGTAGAGCGGGTACTAATATTACGGATTGATGCATTTTGGTTAAAAGACCCGAAGTAGCAAAGCCTTGGGTAAAAATAACACTTGGTGCGATTATTGTACTTAAAAGATTTTTCTCCTTTTTAAAACACGGAACCATATGAAAAATGGAAAAACCCCATGAAAGAAAGATTAATGATTCATATAAATCACTAAATGGTAAATGGCCCGAAAAAAACCAACGAGTAATTAACAATCCCGTTACACAGAAAAAGGTTATTATCATGGCTTTTTTGGACAAATCATATAATCCTACGATTTCATTGACTAATAAGGTTATCAAATGAATTGAAATCACAATTGATATGACCGAAAACGATATATGAGTTAATATATGCTCTAAAGTTGAAAATATCATATATATAATGAAATGAAAATAAATATCTATAATGAAAAAAACAAAATAAGGTATGAATACTAGGAATAGAAATCGGGAATTGAATTCATTATAGGACTTATTATTTAAGAATATAGGATAGGATGCCATGCCGCTACTCGGACTCGAACCGAGATGCTCTAGCACTGCTTCCTAAGAGCAGCGTGTCTACCAATTTCACCATAGCGGCTTACTCGAAATTATAATAACCGATTCATTAGTCAATCGTCGAGATTGAAAGAATTAATTAAAGTGCAATATTTCTTTAGTACATTTGTTTACTAGACATTAAAGAATTTAAAGAATTCTATTCTAATTCTATATAAAGATTTATTATAAGAAATAAATTTCATTTTAATAAATAAAAAATAAATTTGAAATTTGGATTTTTTCTAATATAAAATATATAAATTAATATAGAATAAATTTATATTAACTATAAGTATAGTAATTGATTATTATAATTTATTATTAATATAAATAAATATAAAAAAATCTTAAAATAAAAAAATAGAACGTTTCGATTTCAATATGAATTTGTATTCTTGTTCTTTTTTCATTTCGAGTGTGAGTTTTTAAAATTTAACAACGGGGAATAGGTTTTTCGTAGTTTACACTTTTTCAAATTCAAAAACAGCACCGTTGATACTGGAACTAGATAGTTCTGACTTCAATCCAGAAATGGAAAAGAACATTTTTTTGTAGTTGTTTATGACTCGTTTTTTAGTTATTTCATTTTCTGACTCTAAAGAAATGCATTTCCATTTTTTCAATGAAAGAAAAATAGTTTATTTATTTATATATCTAAAATTTACCACTACATTCAAAAAATTTTAGATTATATATATTTAGTTATATATATTTAGAATATATTATATATAATATATTCTAAATATATATTCAATATTCTATATTAGTATTAAATTAGTATTAAAGAATACTCTTTGAATCGAGCTAATTCAGATTATTATTTTTTGTTACAAAAAAAACTTTTTGAGTTCCCTGTAAAAATAGATTGAGCTAATGAAAAGGCTTTCAATGCTGTCCAATATCCCTTTTTTTTCCAAAAATTCTTCCGAATGAGTTTTTTTGATATAGAAGTACGCTTTTTTGGAACTGCCATCCAACTAGGATAGTTTTTTTATTGCTATAGTTCGATGTGAAAGACATTTCTTCTGTAAATGAAAACGAATTCTTCTTTAATTAGACATATGTCTTATCTATCTGAATTCCCTCTTTATTTTTGTTTTCTATCTAAAGTAAAACATTGAATATTAGAAACCTTTTCCAAATTTTTCCAAACATAGATATAGATCTCTTTTTATTGTAATGTAAAATAATCAATTCGTTCATTTTTGAACTAATGTTTCTGAATAATAAAAAAAAAAGTATTATTTTATTGGTTCATGTCATATGAATTGTTTTTTCTGATTCATATCAAAATAAACAAATGTTCTTAGTTTTGGTGTAATTATTTATCCTCACTCTATAGATAAAAATCTTTATTTTACAAATTTCGTTTTTATTTATTATTATTTATTATATTAATAGTAATTTATTATTTCTTAATAAATAAATAAATTTTTACTAACATAGTAATTCTAAATAGTAATTAATATTACTAAAAATAATAATAATCTTTTTTCACTAGGAATTTGGTTATTGGCCCATTTGTACTTTGTACTTTGCAATACTTTGCAATATGAAAAGTATTGTGCAAAGATTCAGAATAATTAAGAATAGAAAATTCTATTTATATATCCACTTTTTTATTAACCGAACCCTTTACAAAAGAGATAAAACAAACGAATAAGAAACAAAATTTATTAAGAATCAAAATCTTTTTTATTCTTTCTTTTTTTTTTGTATGGAATATACACATCAATCTTCATGGATCATACCTTTCACCCCGCTTCCAGTTCCTATGTTAATAGGGGTAGGACTTCTACTTTTTCCCACGGCAACAAAAAATCTTCGCCGTATGTGGGCTTTTCCTAGTATTTTATTGTTAACGATAGTTATGATTTTTTCAATCGATCTGTCTATTCATCAAATCAAGAACAGTTCTATCTATCAATATGTATGGTCTTGGACTATAAATAATGATCTTTCTTTAGAGTTTGGCTACTTGATCGATTCACTTACTTCTATTATGTCAATATTAATCACTACTGTTGGTATTCTGGTTCTTATTTATAGTGATAATTATATGTCTCATGATCAAGGATATTTGAGATTTTTTACTTATATGAGTTTTTTTAATACTTCAATGTTGGGATTAGTTACTAGTTCAAATTTGATACAAGTTTATATTTTTTGGGAATTGGTTGGAATGTGTTCTTATCTATTAATAGGTTTTTGGTTCACACGTCCTATTGCGGCAAATGCTTGTCAAAAAGCGTTTGTAACTAATCGTGTAGGGGATTTTGGTTTATTATTAGGAATTTTAGGTCTTTATTGGATAACGGGTAGTTTGGAATTTCGGGATTTATTTCAAATATTCAATAACTTGATTTATAAGAATGAGGTTAATATTTTTTTTGTTACTTTGTGCGCCCTCTTGTTATTTTGCGGCTCAATTGCGAAATCTGCCCAATTCCCTCTTCATGTATGGTTACCGGATGCTATGGAAGGGCCTACTCCTATTTCCGCTCTTATACATGCTGCTACTATGGTAGCAGCAGGAATTTTTCTTGTAGCTCGACTTCTTCCTCTTTTCATAGTTATACCCTCGATAATGAATGGAATAGCTTTGATAGGGATAATAACAGTAGTATTAGGAGCTACTTTAGCTATTGCTCAAAAAGATATTAAGAAAAATTTGGCCTATTCTACAATGTCTCAATTGGGTTATATGATGTTAGCTTTAGGTATGGGCTCTTATCGAGCTGCTTTATTTCATTTGATTACTCATGCTTATTCAAAAGCATTGTTGTTTTTAGGATCTGGATCCATTATTCATTCAATGGAAGCAATTGTTGGATACTCTCCAGAGAAAAGTCAAAATATGGTTCTTATGGGCGGTTTAACAAAACATGTGCCAATTACAAAAACTGCTTTTTTAATGGGTACACTTTCTCTTTGTGGTATTCCACCTTTTGCCTGTTTTTGGTCCAAGGATGAGATTCTTAATGATAGTTGGTTGTATTCACCAATTTTCGCGATAATAGCTTGTTCCACAGCAGGATTAACTGCATTTTATATGTTTCGAATCTATTTACTTGTTTTTGAAGGATATTTAAACGTTCATTTTCAAAATTTCAATGGAAAGAAAAATAGTTCATTCTATTCAATATCTTTATGGGGCAAAGAAGGAAAAAAAAAATTAAAAAAGAAAATTCATTTATTAGCTTTATTAACAATGAATAATAATGAAAGGACTTCTTTTTTTCGGAAGACGACATATTCACATCGAATTAATCGAAATGTCAAAAGCATAACACGTCTTTTTATTGATAGTACCTATTTTGGTACTAAAAACATTCCTTGTTTTTATCCTCATGAATCAGACAATACTATGCTATTTTCTATGCTTGTATTAGTACTATTTACTTTCTTCGTTGGGGCCATTGGAATTTCTTTCAGCCAAGAAGGAATCGATTTGGATATATTATCCAAATTGTTAATTCCGTCTATAGACCTTTTACATCAAAATTCAAAGAATTCTGTGGATTGGTATGAATTTTTTACAAATGCAACTTTTTCGGTGAGTATAGCTTTTTTCGGAATATTTATAGCGTCTTTTTTCTATAAACCTGTTTTTTCTTCTTTACAAAATTTGAACTTATTTAATTTATTTGAAAAGAGTGTTCCTAAAAAAATTATTGCTGATAAAATAATCAATGTCATATATGATTGGTCATATAATCGTGGTTATATAGATGCTTTTTTTGAAGTATCTTTAATTGCGAGTGTAAGAAAGTTAGCTAAATTAAATTATTTTTTTGATAGACAAGTAATTGATGGAATTCCAAATGGAGTTGGTATTTCAAGTTTTTTTATGGGGGAGGCTATCAAATATGTGGGAGGTGGACGAATTTCTTCGTATATTTTCTTTTTTGTATTAATCTTTTTAGTAATTTGTTATTATATATTTATATA